TGTCTATCTTAGGTGTAAAATTCAGTTCTCTTTTTTTTTTCTCCTTTTGATTTTCTGCCTCTGGTTCGGTTTCGTCTTGTGCATCTCTTCTCTTTTCGTTTTGTGCGTCGCCTTCTTCTTCGGTTTCGTCTTGTGCATCTCGTACCTCTTGAAGACGATTCAATGTGTTAATGAATATAGGTAACGATACTCTCGCTAACGAAAAGAAAAAGGTAACAAAAACAAGGATTGTAAAACCGCGAGTTACATATTTTTTGATTCGCCGTAGCAGAAATTTGTTGATTTCAAGCTTTACCTTCTTTACCTTCTCTGTTAGAAAAACCAAATTTGAATCCATTGATTTCAACACGATAATGTGCCCAATTACGAAACCCCACCAATGACCTATAATAAAAAGGATTTGATTATCGGATCTAAAGTGATAACCATTCAAAAATCGCAATGAGCTGGGTAAAAGGAACGGGTTCACAAATTGTAGCATCAAATACGCGAGGAATACGAATAGACTGCTGACTCTCCCAGTGCTGCTTCGAGTATCAAAAAACGAGATACGATAATGCTTTACCACCAAATAGAAAATGAGTGGTACCGCATTGTCTGCTGTTGTCAAGACCCGGGGCAGATAAGGATGATAAATAGAAAAAACCAGAACAAGCTGGCCCATAAGAAAACCGACTATCGCCCCCCTTTCCTTGCCATACCCATACCTTATCGCGGTATCGGTAAAAAGGAATAGATAGACCGGTCCGGCGGTACATGCAATGAGCAACCCGAAGGCTAGCCCCACCACAACGTTGGAACTAATGATTCTCTGTGCTAACCCTATTAGTGATCCTAATATCTTGGACTTTATGTTCAAAGGCATACGCGATTACCTCCAAAAATGGGTTTTATTGGGACAAAAAATAGAATAACATTCCAAATTTATTTATTTATATATTAATATTATATATGATCCCAAACTTTGATATTTGTATATCAGCCAAAATTTGTCTATTTTGTCGAAATGTAATGATAATGATATAGAATTTTTCATAATTTCATTTTTCAGAAGTTTTTTCCTCATAAAAAATAGATTCTTTATATATAATATACAATAGTATTCACTTATTAATTATATATTATAATTATATAATATAATCTATATAATATGAATATATGAATATTAGATCAAACAATCTGAATTGACATGGGCGATTCAAATTTAAAATAATACTATAAAGAGTATTATGATTACATAGATTATAAATTGAAATTCTTTTTTTTTTGCTGCATAGGGGTTTGTTATTTTTTGATTTAAGTTCTTTTCTTTCTAAGAAGTGGAATAAAAGAACCCGGTTGAAGCGTAATGATCATACGTCTGTAATGCGTTGTATGTCCCAGTGATATATTCCATACATCACATTAGATAGATATCATATTCATGAATACGACTCACTTTCAAGATGCCTTGATGGTGAAATGGTAGACACGCGAGACTCAAAATCTCGTGCTAAAAAGCGTGGAGGTTCGAGTCCTCTTCAAGGCACAATTTCTAGAATACTCATTGAATGAGCAATTCAATAAGAGATCTCGGATCGAATCGATATTGATATATCGAGTATTCCAGGAATTACAGGGGGGTGGATTCATACAACAGAAACCTCTGGGAAAATGCCCCCCCGTAACCCAGCGGATAAAGTACATTACATAGTACGTTTTAGGGATTGGCGACTTACCCATTCAGTGACTTTGGCACTGGACGTTCTCAAAATGAGTACTATGGACTGGGAAATCTTTCTCCTATTATATGTATAATAATAGTATACACCTCCGCCTATTACGTATAATATACGAGAGTATTCAATTATTATATATAAAATGAATCCAATGTTTGATTTCATCCGGAAAAAGCCATCTCTTTCTCAACAATGTCATTGTCATTTGATCCAATAGCGTTCCGTTAGAGAGGCACAGATTGGATAAATACTGATAACTCTCAGAGAGAGTATTCGAACGGAAAGATCCATTAGATAATGAACTATTGGTTCTAAGCCATCTCTGGCGATGAATCAACAATTCGAAGTGCTTTTCTTGCGTATTCTTGAGAAACCAGCGTCTATACAGAGATGTAGGAGTATTCGTTTGGTAAGTAAACAGCCCCTTTTGCATCTCGTGATCTGCAAAGAATTTTCGACGTGAAAACACAGAGACAAAGGGCTGATCCTTGAATAATAAAAATAATGGATCTACAGGGTCCCAAATGAATCGGTTTATCCTAAAAAAGCCTTGTTCTTTGGAAGATATATCTCGTGTCTCGTACTGCATGGTTCCACTCTGCAAGAACTCCAAATCATTCTCTTGAAGTTCATCCTCTTTGCCCCAAAATGACTTGGCCCAATAGGGAAATCCCAATTCTTTTGGCCTTTGGATACAATCAAATAAATGGCCACAAGGGCGCCATATTCTAGGAGCCCAAACTATGTGATTGAATAAATCCTCCTCTACCCCTTGGGGGTCAAGGGCCCCTTCCCCTTCTTCAAACTCGGATTCGTCTTTTTCATATAGAAATCTCTGATCAATGATAGAACAAGATGCATTTTGCATCATATCTAAGGGATTCCTTGGTTTGGACCGAAGAAGCAATGTCACTTGATCATTATCAAACTCATTGCAATCCTTTTCTGTCCGTGAGAATCCTACCAGAACGCCTTCTACTTCTAATAGGGCATGAACTAGATCAGAATCATTTTCAACGAATCCATAAGAAGTGATCCAATTTTTTTCATCGGGTCCGGGTAGAGACCAAAGATCTTGAGCGACCGATCCGGCAGAACAACTCAAAAGGTAAAGAAGTATCGTTAATTTCTTCATGCTGGTTCCAAGCTCGAAGTACCATTTGTACAAATAAGAATCCCCTTCCTGACATGATCTCTTCTTCATATAGATAGATATAGGATCTATGGGGCAATTACTTAGAAGTACATTTTGTACAAGAGCCCTTCCTATCTGATAGAAAAGGATCCCATGATCCTGAACCGACCTTACCTGGGATCGGAAATCCCAAGTTTTTCTATGAAGAGCGGATCTAATTGTATTAGTATCTATAATCGAGTTCTTCTGTGTAATACTAATTGATAGGGCTTCATTGGTAAGTGATACAAGATCTCGTGCATTGGAACCCATGGTTAGGGACCCAAATCCATTAGTCTGGAACGTTTTATTTTCCAAGTGAAATCCCCGAGTATATGAAAGAGTGAAAAAGTGCTTTCGTTGTTGTGGAATAAGAAGCTTTCGTATCTTAATGCATGTATTGAATTTATTCGGAGCTATTAGAGCGGGATCCACTTTTTGGGGAATATGCGTCGAAGCAATAACTAGAATATTTCTAGTGGAGCATCTGTCACAATCCCTGGAGAGAAAGTTCACTAATAGACCGAGCGATAAGTAATTCACCTCATTCACATAGAGATCATGAATGTTTGGCATCCATATAATAGAAGGAGACATTGCTTTTACCAATTCGAATTGAAGGGTGATATCAAATCGTATCGGTATCGTAGACGGACATAGCGCATCCGTCGTTATCTCGTGCGTCATAGTTCGCAGCTCCGTATCCAAATCAAAGTAATCATCGCTATCGTCATTATCACCAATCTCATTCATATTCATATCGTCACCAACATCCCTCCCATCAAAATCCTCATCCTCAAGGTAATCCACAAGAAATTCTTTAGGTTGGTTATCTTTGTCCTCCAGGAACGGGTACGAACATACTGTAATGAAAGGAACATAGGAGTTTTTCGCCAGGTATTTCACCAAATAGGATCGTCCAATTCCGATAGAACCTATCACTAAAATACCCCTAGAAGGGGATAGAGGTAAGCGGAGCGAAAAGGGTTTTCCATGAGATGGGCAATGAAAACTATTAGCCCCATACGAGGTTTGTGAATAAGTGATTGTCTGATAATGAGCAAGGAATATCCGTCTTTCTGCTAAACAGGATCCATTGAACTCATAATTCATTAGATCTTTTTGATGAATGTCAACTAAGTGTCGTAAGTAAACTGATCCCGGCTGTTCAATCATTTGATAACCAGAGTCATTCGTTGATAATGGCTCACTATGAGTCAGACTCAATAGAATTTGATCAAGCCTTTTTTCTCTCGTTAAGGTAGAGAACTGAACCACGAATTCTCTTTCTTCAGCATTAAACAAATCACTGTTCGCGACCCAGGATTCTATTTGATCATCAATCCAATCCCCGTTCACGTTTTTTCTTTTTCGTATCAATGAATAGATCTCTTTACTTGTACGACTTAGATGTCTCGTATTTCTCGAAAAAGTGATTCGATGGATGGGATTTGGTATGATACTTATGAGATCAATGATATTCCTGAGATTGATATTGAAAAAGGGATTCTTAGAACGTATTGATTTGCCCCCATAAGCGGGACCACCCCCCAGTAGCATGTTGTCGCCAAAAGCATAACTCCGTATTTCTTCTAGAAGATCTCCTAATTGTTCCAGAGCAACTAGAAAGAGATTCTTTAACCAGAAAGAATTCAGTTCAGATGGAGGATACCTATCCAGAAGTTTTCCCAATTCAATCATGTATGATGGAATCATCAAGGATTTGATCTGTTCGAACTCTGTCTGTAACTCACGAGAGACGCGGGAAACAAAGAGAAGATGTGTAGGAACGAGATATCCAGCAACAAGAAGAAGGAAAAGGATTGAATAGAGGAACTCCCGAACATTCGGTGTTCTCAGATGTGCGCCTATCAATGGATAGAGTGACTCATTATTTCGAGGAATCTTTCCTTGAAGCCAAAGCCAATTCTGTAAACAGTTCCCCGAAATATCACTTATCAGATTCCATTGTCGAAGAATCGCCCACCATTTTTTCTGAGGAATTAGCCAGGATATATCTGATCCATGCATAATATCATCAAAAAAGGAGCGAAATATCGACACTAGGTCTGAAAAAGTCTCTAAAAGGATGCATTTCAGATATTTGAACCCTGTCGAAGTAAGGGCCCATGGCATATATTTTGGGAACCGATTCCATTTCGATTGAAAGTTTCGAACCATCTGCCGTTTCTGAACGCATTTCTTTAGACAAAGACTCCGTTTTTTCCTCTTTTCGAATCGTAAATATTTCTCAGAATATGGAGTGTGAATCAAGCCCTTGTTTGAATTGAGATACGGATCCAAGTTCTTCCCTTCTGAATCAGATAGATTCATATCTGAAAGAGTTTGACAATAAGTTCTTTCAAAATGGACTATTTGTTCCTCTGTTAGGGGTGTTCCAGAAATGTCTGCAATCCAGTAAACAGCTCTACGGGCGAATGGGCCGGATTGAATTGCAAAACGGAAAGATTTGGACAAGTTATCCATTTCGTCACCACTTTGTGGAAAATCGTTCCGTATGAATATCTTAGATACCTGTGACTCGATTGGTGAAATAGTATCTCTCTCCAAAAGCACGTTTTTTTTTTGACCGACGTACAAAGAAAAGATTTGGTTGGGAAGGAATAAACTATCGAGGAATTGTCCATACGTATGATCGTAATTATTGATACGGGCCCTTGCCACAAAAAAAGGGAATCTTTTGTTACAATAGACACAGAAGTGATGTGCATGATTCAAGAATCGAAGTCGATTTGCTTTATAAAAATAAGCTATCAAGGAACTTCTATGAAATGGTTTCACGGGATTCAACCAATTGTCTCGATCGTGGGATATCATTAATTTCCTTTTTGGAGAAGTATCACGAGCATCCAATAAGAAGGGTTTCAATTTCTTCAAATCGTTCAGATCTACGGATTCTAACAACTGATTGCAGAGTTGATCATTCAGACCTTTCAATTCAGAGATGTGGATTTCGGACCTATGAATGGACCTATTCCCGATACTCAAAAATAAAAAAGGAAGTGACTTACAAAGTGGCTTGGACAAAAAGAGAAGTGACTTAGAAAGTAGCTTGGAAAGTGGCTTGGACCAAAGGCGAAGTGACTTGGACCAACAGACAAGAAGTGCATGAGGCAAAAAAGCGTATTGATCAATCGAAGATAGATTAATACGTAATTGATCAAACCCTTCTTGAAATTCATCGAACACTACTTGAAATTCATCGAACACTACTGGAAATTGATTGAACACTACTTGAAATTGATCGAACACTCCTTGAAAATGGCTCTTTTGCTCAGAAAGGAAATGTTCCAAATGCTCCTGTAAATTTTTGCTCTCATTGGACCATTTGTATGGATATGCATCAGGATTCCGATTCATGGATCTCGGGCTTCCAAGAGGATCGAACCATTTCTTCTGACTCTTTGTCAAATTCGATAAATGGATCGTATATCTCAGTATAGTGCTATGATTCAGAGTATCATTTCCTATTTGATCCCTTTGAATTCCATATTCGAAGTTGCGATCGGATCTATTCATTAAAAAGAATCGATTCAATACATTTCTTATGTACCTAGAGATACTAGATTGGATTTGAATCAGATTTGGGATCAATCTATATTGATTGACTACCTTCATTATCTTTTTGCTAGCAAATACCACTATTTTGGGTCTTGGATCTTCCAAATCCTTCCCGTGGGAGACCCAGCGATCAAAAGAGTCGTTCTCTTGAGAAAAAATAGGAGGGAGAACCCAGGCGTTGAATACCTCATTCAACCCAATTTTTTGATCCAATCCGTAGGAATGAATAGAAAAGGCAAATCCCTTAGGATACACCAGATCTGGCTCGGTTATTGATAGAATGAATTGATCTGCCATTTCTTGAAATCTCCCTTTTGATTCAAAATAAGATCCCGGATCTGATGAAATAGGATGAATTGAGACCGTATTTTGTAAATACATAATGGTCCTGAATAGATCTGCCATTTCTTTCTGTTCCGAGCGCCTCGAAGGGACAAAAGAAACATCTTGTTTTTGCTTCAACAATTTCTGATCTCTAGTGGACCTCTCAGTACGATTCAAACCCAGATGAAGTTCTGACCACAAAAAAGAACGAATGGATCTTCTAGGATTCCTAAAAGACTCTTCGGGATCTTCCCCAAGCAGACGATTCTTCATCCGCTTCTCACCTTCCGCGAATAGCCGGGACATTGAAGAATCTCCAGAAAGGCATTTCGGGGATCGGTCGGATTCTATCTCTGTTCGTTCCGTTTGAAGAAAGGAAGGATCCAAAAAAAGAGATCTTTCTTTTAGTTGGTCAATCCCTCTTTGATTGATCAATGTCTGATATTCCGAATCCTCATTACTGGTGGCATCCAAATGATCTACGGATTGATCAGAAGATGCTTTCAATTGGCTATAATCCCTCTTTTTTCCGATCAGGTTCCCCCACCACCGCGAACCCCGGTTAGATTTAGCCATGCTACACTTTTGAGTTATTGGGAGAACCCAAGTACTCTCTTTCGGATCCATGAAACCACTTTCAGAGATCTTTTTCCTTTTTGGAAGATATAGCAGTGAAACACCCAATCTATTGATATTGGAAGA